CTAGACCCATACTTCGAGTTGTTTCATGCCATAAATAAACTCGAACACTCAAGAAATCCGTTGGACAGGCGGATTCACATCTCTTACAACCGACACAGTCCTCTGTTCTTGGAGCGGAAGCAATTTGCTTAGCCTTACATCCGTCCCAAGGTATCATTTCTAATACATCTGTTGGGCAGGCTCGCACACATTGAGTGCACCCTATACACGTATCATAAATCTTTACTGAATGTGACATTGGATCTATAAATTTTAAAATGTCAGAAATTTTCGATCTAGTAAACTTGTAAATGAATCATATATTTAGACACCAGATGAATCAATAATTTATCAGAATTTTTATAATCAATCTAATTCTGGATCGACCCGTGTGATAGAACCAAGATACTTTGATTTCTTACATTGATTTTTTACATTTTCGAAAACATGTATTATACGTAATGTATGGTCATGGTAATTATAATTTATGAATATTAGAATTTATATGATTATTAATACTACTTATTCAACAAATTTGATTGATTGATACGAGTTGATTTTCTGTTACGATAAATTGACGAAACAATAGCCGGACCAATAGCTGCTTCAGCGGCTGCAATAGCTATAACAAAAATTGAGAAAATATTTCCTTTTAATTGGCGACTATCAAAAAAATCAGAAAATGTTACGAAATTTATATTAACCGCATTCAATATAAGTTCAAGACACATAAGGGCTCTAACCATATTTCGACTCGTGATCAATCCATAGATACCGATAGAAAATAAGTAGGCACTCAAAACAAGTACATGCTCGAGCATCATTGACCAACTCCTTATCAATTTCGATTCATTTCAATATGAACTGAACAACAATTAAACAGATTCAATTGACTAGAATAAAAAAAAGTACGGAACAAAGGAATATATTCTATTGGTAATAGAATAGATTGAATAAAATAATTTATATTTTAGACATAAAGAACCTTTAATTGAAGGGAAATAAATGTAATAAAACAGAACACAGTTTTATTTGGATTGCTGTTGCCAATTCTATAGATTTATTACTGTCGCGCCACGGCAATTGCACCTATCAAAGCGGCTAAAAGAATTATCGAAACGAATTCAAACGGAAGAAAAAAATCCGTTGATAAATGAATTCCAATTTGTTGACTATTACTTATCAAATCTTGTTCTATAATCTGGTTTGATCTTGTAGTCCAAATAATCCCGTACCATGACGTATCTGTAATAGTAATCATGAGTAAAACAAAAATACTTGTACAAACTGGCAAAGTAACCCCATCCCCAACGGTCCAAAGATTCAAATCTTTGTAATATTCTGAACCATTCATAAACATCACAGCAAATACGATTAAAACATTTATAGCTCCCACGTAAATAAGAAGTTGTGCAGCAGCTACAAAATAGGAGTTTAATAGAATATAGAATAAGGATATACAAACAAGAACCAGTCCCAATGAAAAGGCAGAATAAATGGGGTTGGTAAATAATACCACTCCCATACCTCCTAGTATAAGAACCGATCCCAGAAAGACTAAAAGAAAATCATGTATTGGTCCGGGCAAATCCATTATATGTAAAATAAGAGATAAATAAATCGAAATGTTTTTCATGACCTTATTGAAATCCGAACATAAAAAAAATTATAATTTTTGAGCAATTCCTAATTAAATCCTAAGGGATATGAATAAATGTAAGTACAATTATTGGACTAATTTAATTCGTTATCTGAAAGAGTAGTTCTCATTTGAAACTATATATGTAAAAATAATTACAGATATATTAATTAATGGATTAATTAATGGATTTTCAATCCAAATTAAGACGTGATTCTTAACCAACTAATCAATAGTTGGGATTTTTAGTTATTGACCAAACAAAACGAAAGAAACCCGATTCCTTTAGATTAGATCAAAAAAAAAAAAAAATGAACCTTAGTATTATTTATTAGTAAAGTAATAGTCTTAGTAAAGTAATTATAAATTATTCTTTAATCAAGAGATTTACTTATTTTTTTTTTGAGGCGAATTAAAAATTGTTCGAATTGTATAATCGTCAATTACTGACATTGGTAAACGACCCAAAGCAATTTGATTATAATTCAATTCGTGACGATCATAAGTAGAAAGTTCATATTCTTCAGTCATTGATAAACAATTTGTTGGACAATACTCAACGCAATTACCACAAAATATACAGACTCCGAAATCAATACTGTAATTAAGCAACCGTTTCTTGCGAATATCAGTTTCCAATTTCCAATCAACAACGGGTAGATCTATAGGACATACACGAACACATACTTCACAAGCAATACATTTATCAAATTCAAAATGGATTCGACCGCGGAAACGCTCCGCGGTGATTAATTTTTCATAAGGATATTGAATAGTTACAGGTAAACGATTTGCGTGAGATAAAGTAATCATGAAACTTTGACCAATGTACCTTGCAGCTCGTACTGTTTGTTGACCATAATTCATGAACCCAGTTACCATAGAGAACATATCATTAATATATATTATGAATAATTTTATGTTTGTTTATTTCTCTTGTTTGAGACAAGTTGTAAATTTACCTTACAGCGAAAAGAGTTGGGAAGAAGTTGTTAATAATAGATTACCGAGAGAAATAGGTAAAAGAAATTTCCATCCAAGATTCAATAGTTGGTCCATTCTTAGCCTCGGTAAAGTCCATCTTGTTGTGATAGGAATGAACAAGAACAAATAAGTTTTAGCTAATGTAATAAAGATACCAATTGTCGCTCCAAAAACTCCACATGTTTTATTTATTTCAAAAAGCTCAGAAACATATATGTCCGGAATAGAGATATTCCAACCTCCCAAGTAAAGAACTGTTACAAATAATGAAGAAACTAATAGGTTTAGATAGGAAGCAACATAAAATAAACCAAATTTTATACCCGAGTATTCGGTTTGATAACCTGCTACTAATTCTTCTTCTGCTTCGGGTAAATCAAAAGGTAATCTCTCACATTCTGCTAGGGAAGAAATGATAAAAATGATAAACCCTATAGGCTGACGCCACAAATTCCATCCCCAAAAACCGTATTTTGATTGCGCCTCAACTATATCAATTGTACTTGAACTGTTAGATAATTATAGTCGGTGATACCATTACTGTTATCATCGCTATTACAGAACCGTACATGAGATTTTCACCTCATACGGCTCCTTAAAGGCCAGAAATAAATCTAAGGATCGCGTCAGTATTATTTTATCTTGGTACGTTTGTAGGATGTATAAAGTCAAAATCTATTGGACGGTCCTAAATTAGACCAATTGAATTCTGTCTGTTATAATTATTTAATAATAAATAAAAAAGTACTTCTGAATCGATCTCACCCTTTCTTTAACTTTAATAATTTCAATAAGAATTAAAATTCTTCTTTGTTGAGTAATAACTTAATTCTTCAATAAAATACTTCTTGTAGAAATATCAATAACCCGTTTATTTCACGTACGAAAAAAATTCTATAATTAATTCATGAATTATGACACAAATTCTATATCTATTAATATGTATCTGGGAAATAAAAAAGGTATCTTTTTTATTTTTTTATTGGAATTGGATTTCTTTCTCTTTTTTTCGTTCCTATTCTTCTTTCTATTTCTGAGAAAAAGGGGGCTTACAAAATAAAGTAAAGGATTATTTCGTTCCCAATAGTTATTTATTTAATCGGTGGATAGGAGCATACTCTGGATTGGAATCGTGTCGTGGGGAGTATTGCCTGATCATTTCTACCAACTTAAAGCCCCAATGAGTATTCTTTGTTTGTATATTATGTAAAAATGTCCTTTTGGAGAATTTACATAATCTCTATTACTAATCCTTTACATATCTTGGTGTTTCTAACCACCCACTCGTTTTTGTTCAACCCCCCCCCTGTGGTAATACATACAAATGATAGTGAAAACTCAATAGGGTTGATCTTTTGAGCCCGCTTCAAGTCAGGATGACTAATCAACCAATCTTGGGGGAAACGGTCGCTTCTGTTTATGTTTATTTCCGCTTAACTCTCTAACTCTTATACATAGAAAATGAGACTCAATCTTTTTACTGCGAATTTATATATAAGCTGTTTTCTTTCACTCATATAACTATTTGATTTAGTTCATCAACCCGAATAATGAATAAAAAAAATGAAGATATCTACTTAATTCATTCCAACCCTTTCTTTGATTTGAAAGGAAGGAATAAAGAAAAGTTTATGTCTATGTATCAACGAATCGCACGTAGAGATATTGATAACACACATAAAGTTAATGGTATTTCATAACTAATCGATTGAGCAGCAGCTCGTAGACCACCTAAAAAGGAATATTTATTATTTGACCCGTATCCTGACATAAGAAGTCCAATTGGAGCAATACTAGAAATGGCAATCCATAAAAAAACACCGATATTGAGATCCGCTAAAACAAGGTGATAGCCAAAAGGAGCTACTGAATAGCTTACTAAAATTGATATGACTGCTATGGATGGCCCGATACTGAATAAACGGGTATCCCCCCTAGATGGAAGAAGATTTTCTTTGAAAACTAGTTTTGCCCCATCTGCTAGAGCTTGAAGAATTCCAAAAGGGCCGGCGTATTCAGGTCCAATACGTTGTTGTATCCCTGCGGATATTTCTCTTTCTAACCATACAATTACCAGTACGCCTATTGTGATTCCCAATACAAGAGTCAAAATAGGAATAAGCACCCATATAATTCCATAAACCTCTTTTAAAAACTCTAATCTAGAAAAAGAATCAATATCTTGTACTTCTGGTGTATCAATTATCATTTCAACGATCAACTTCTCCCATAATGATATCTATACTACCTAGTATCGTCATAATATCAGCCAATTTCATTCTTTTAACTAACTGAGGAAGAATTTGCAAATTGATAAAACCCGGGGGGCGGATTTTCCATCTCCAAGGAAAACCACTCTGATCCCCTATCAGAAAAATTCCCAGCTCTCCCTTTGGGGCTTCGACTCTCACATAAAGTTCTTGTTTCGGCAATTCAAATGTAGGAGAAGGCTTTTTACTAATAAATCTATATTCAAAATCATTCCATTCCGGATTCCTTTCTCTATCAAAGTATCGTATTTCTAAATTCTCATAGGGTCCCCCTGGAATTCCTTCCAGAGCCTGTTGAATAATTTTTATAGATTCTATCATTTCACCAATTCGGACTAGATAACGAGCCAATGAATCTCCTTCTTTTTGCCACTGTACCTCCCAATCAAATTCGTCGTAACATTCATAATGATCAACTTTACGAAGATCCCATTGTATTCCGGAAGCTCGCAGCATTGGTCCCGATAAACCCCAATTTATTACTTCCTCTCTACCAATAATGCCTACTCCCTCGACTCGTTCTAAAAAAATAGGATTTCGTGTAATAAGTTTTTGATATTCAGCAACTCTTGTTAAAAAATAATCGCAGAAATCCAAACATTTATCTATCCAACCATGAGGTAGATCGGCCGCTACTCCTCCGATACGAAAATAATTATGCATCATTCTCATACCGGTGGCAGCTTCGAATAGATCATATACTAATTCTCTTTCTCTTAAAATATAGAAAAAGGGAGTTTGTGCACCAATATCCGCCATAAAAGGACCAAGCCATAACAGATGAGAAGCTATACGACTCAACTCCAACATAATTATTCTGATATAGCTAGCTCTTTTAGGTACTTGAATATTTCCCAACTGTTCCGGTCCATTTACAGTTATTGCTTCTGTGAACATAGTAGCTAAATAATCCCAACGTGTTACATAAGGCAAATATTGTATAATTGTTCGGTTTTCCGCAATTTTTTCCATCCCTCGGTGTAAATAACCCAATATTGGTTCACAATCAATAACATCTTCACCATCTAGAGTAATGATGAGTCTAAGAACACCATGCATTGATGGGTGGTGGGGGCCCATATTGACTATCATGAGGTCTTTTCTTGTAGCTGGTATATTCATCGGTTTTTCCTCGATTCATTCTTTCATGAATTGCTGAAAACGAAAAAAAGTTCATTAAAATTCAAGATCTAATAAATCAAATAATTTAAAATGCCTCTTCAAATTAACGGGTTTTTGACTCCCGAATATCCAACCGATTAATTAATTCTTTATAACATATTCTATTTTTCTTTGACAAATAAGACAGCAGTCGTTGGCGTTTTCCCAGAATTTTACGTAAACCTCTCTGAGATAAATAGTCTTTTTTGTGTAATTCTAAATGTGAAGTAAGTCTTCGTATCCTATTGGTGAAACTAACTATTTGAAATTCAGTGGATCCTCTGTTTTCGTCTTTTTCTTCTTGTGAAATAACTGAGATGAATGGATTTTTTACCATAAAATGAAATCTTCTCGCCCCCCTCTTTTTATTTTAAGAAATTTTTATTGATAGATATCTTTATTGATCAGTAATAATAATGCCTCTCATTTTTATTTTGTATATACAAAAATATTAATTTTGTTATTAATTTATAATTTTTTTTAATAAAATTAAATTTTTATTTATTTGGATTTGAAAAGGGTATACATAAAGGATGGTTGTTTTCTGCACTCACAAAAGATAAAAATTTAGACCTAAAATAATAATATTTTGTTGATTCATTTCTAGATCAAATTGATATGTCATTGAATTAGTATCGTGTATCAGAATGGAACGATGGAATGTAAGACAATGCGTGTGTGCATCTCTTTGTCGTCATAGATCAGATATAGTATGGGAAATATAGCAAAAATGTACTATTAATGCATTTTAAATCGCGGATACATATGTACCCTTACCATACTGAAACGACTGCCATTATTGGTATTAAACCAATAACGATTCATACAAGCCAAATCTTCTAATCGATAATTGGGCCAAAGAAATAACTTAAATTTAATAAGTTTTTTTTTATAGTTTTTGCTTTTATCCAAAACTTGACTGTTTACCTTATTCCCATTACAAAATGCTGCATTTCTATGTCTATTCTCAGAATTGAAACAAATTAGAATTCTCAATTCTCTACGACGTCTAGGTGATAAAATATTTTCAGGAACAAACAAATCATAATGATTTTTATCTCTATTTCCAGTCATCTTTTGATGTTTTGTAATGGCTTCATCAGAATTCTTATCGGCATGTTTTTTTTCTCGGTATCTTTGATTAATTTGGTGTTTGCTTTTATGAACTAATGAAATACCGATGGTTTGATAGATAATAAATTTTCCATCATTTTTTATAGATAGACGAATTGGTTCAATAATCAAAATTCCCCTTTTAATCAATTCTGTAAGAGTTAAATCTTTCTGAATCATCAGAATATCCGGACTCATTTCGCCTCTTTGAATAGAGGATATAGTAATTTCTCTTGGATTTATCAGTCTAAGCAGGAGACAATATACTTTGATGTTATTGCTTATTTTTTTATTTAAAGAATCATCCCATCTCAATTGAAAATGCAAATACCTTTTTAGGAAGAAATCAAACTCCGCTTTTGTATTGATCTTGTATTGCTTTTTATTTCTATTTTTTTTCATGTACGATCCCGTATAATCTTCTTCAACATCTTTTTCTTGGTTTGAAAGAGCTGATTTAAAATCGGCTTGGACCGCGTATTCTTTTTCCCCTTGATTTCGGTTTTCTAATTCAAAAGATTTTTTTGAATTCTCCGATATTGATATAAAAGGATCCCTTTTTTTATTTCCGGCGATGCTTTTGTTTTTACTATCATTTTCATTTATATTAGAATTTAAAACTAGTAATTTAATTGGTATAACCCACGGTTTAATTTTATACGTATTATAAAGTATCCCCAATTCTGGGAAGAACCAAAATTCCATATTTGATATGGGACAACTTAGTATTTCTTCATTCATCCCCATCCAATCAAAAAGGGTTTTTTGATTGGATAGGTTGATTTCTTGATCTTGCTGAATCGTGAGATAAAAAAGACCCCTCTTATTGATTTTATCAATTATTTGATACTTATTAACCCTAGTCTTAGTATATTTATTACTGTTAGTGTCAGTATCAATATCGATCCAGGCGTCAATATCGACCTTATTTTTAAGACAAAAATGGAAAATTCTCCAATCAAAATATTTTCTATCCGGATTTATCTCCATATCTCTAATATCATCTTCTACTAGATAAGGGATAATAGGAATACCTTCCGGCATCTTAAATGATTTTTGTGTATGTGTGTTGTAATTATAAAAAATATCTTGGTTATTTTTTACTTGTAATGGTGATCCATAAATATAAGAGTCCTTCTTATCTTCATAATTAATAGATTTATATGCTAAAATATCATATCTATATTGTTTTTTAAAATTATCTTTTTGATTCAGTAATGAATCTGTTTCGAAATTTTTTTCGTAGTTAATTAATCGATCCTTTTCATATAAATCACATAAATCTTTATTTTGAGCCATACAGTGTTTATTGAATATATTTCGCCATTTTTGTGGTACTAATCTAGACCATTTAATATGAGATACATCACATTGATACTGACTCCTTAACCAATTTGTCCATTGATTCATTCCATAATTGCGAAGATTCTTATGTCTTAATTCGGAATGAAATAGTTCTTGTGTTACAACAAAAAAATCCTTTATTTCATTCTTAAGAAAAAGGGACATTCCGTTATATTGAAATACAGATTTTAACTTATATAAGTTAATAAGTTGAGTTTGTGATAATTTATAAAATACATATGCTTGTGAAAAGTAAGATAAGTCGCAAAAAGTCTTTGAATTCTTGTTACTAATATTAGTAAGTGACTTTTTTATAGTCGAAATAAAGGGAATTACACTTTGATTTGTTTTATCAATTCTTTCGTGATTTGCTTCATTATCGTTAATGTATTTATTAATAATTTTTTTTGTTGATTCAAGAAAAAGTTGTGTATTGATGCTAGGAATATTAATGATACATAGAAAGATATCTATGTATATCCTTTCAATGAAATATTTTATAAAATAATGTGACTTACGGATTAATCTAACATTTTGTCTTTTTAATATCTGCCAAATATTTTTTTGTGATTCTGATCCTTTATTATCATAACTTATTTTGTTAGAAATAAAATTTATATCTGGAGTTCCTTTTTTATTTTCTTTTGTAATTTTTTCTATTTGATTTATTATTGTATTTGTTCTATCAGTTAGATCTTGCATTTTTTTTTCTGTTAATGAATAATTTGTCCAACCCTGAGATATAATTTGAATCGACGATTCATGAATCATCCCATTACCAATTATCGAATCTTTTTTAGTTTCACTCAATTCATATACTTCTATTTCTCTCAATCCAAATCCAAATAATATAATTGGGTTTATTTTTGAGAGTTCTTTTATTATTTCTTTTATAAACAGAATGCTTTTAATGATCCATTTTTTTGTTTCTTTTGAGACATTTAGAAACAACCCTTTTTGTTCTTTTAAAATTCTTAGAATTATAAAACATTTCTTTTTCAATTTTTTTAATTTTTTTTTTAGTTCTTTAAAAATGGGTTCAAAAAATGAAAGTTTTTTTCTGGGAGAACCAAAAGGTAGTTCAGTTTCCATTCCAAAAACTGTTAAAAAGCAAAAATCATTTTTTTGATCCTTCTTTTTCATTGGATCATTATAAGGGGCTTGTAGTTTATATCTGTGCCAAGGTTTAAGACTAAAAGGAAATAGGATCTTGATCTGAATACCGTCTGTTAACCAGTTTTTTGGAAATTCTTTTTCTGATAATTGAACGCCATTATAGGTACATTTAATATGCATTTCTCTATTCCAATCCTTTAAATCCTCAGACCATTCAGGAAATTGAAATAATAGTATACGGACTATATTTTTAGCTATTATCAATGAAGGTAATATAATATATTTTCTAAGAATTGATTGGGTTACTAACAAAAAACCTCTTAGTACTTGAGCAAGTAAAATACTATCCCAGGCTTCTGCTATTTCTATACGCGCTTTCTCCTTTCTTTTGTCT